GGACATCTCTCTTTCAAGGAGGCAGCGGGGATTCGACTTCCCCTGGGGGTAGGGCACTACGAAAGGAAGGTGATCATGAATTCTCAATCTATATCTATTGAGAATTCATTTGTCCGGGGTCGATGCCCGAGCGGTTAATGGGGACGGACTGTAAATTCGTTGGCAATATGCCTACGCTGGTTCAAATCCAGCTCGGCCCAAGGATTCGCTGAGCCAAGATCAAATTATATAATCCTATAGCTATAGAAAGAATAAGAAAAAAACTTTCAGGTATATCCCTCTTTTTTGTTCTCATAAATTCTTATTTTTTAATGATCTAGATTAATATCACGATCTGTAAGTCTAAAGAAAAGAGCAAAGAACCGAAAAGACTCTTTTTGTTCATTGAATGATGGATTCTCAATCGTTTTGGCAATAACAAAAGGATTACTATTAATCCATATCACTCTTACTAAATAATGTATATCGATATATTACCCGCGTCCCGGTTACAACCGGCTGATTAACGGAGATTATAAGAATATATATTCAATACACTTTATTTTTGGGGGGATTGTAGTTCAATTGGTCAGAGCACCGCCCTGTCAAGGCGGAAGCTGCGGGTTCGAGCCCCGTCAGTCCCGACAGACCCAATAAAAACTTTCCCTTTACTATGAAAGGGGCGATGAAAGAGGGATCAAGGAGCATAATTTTATGTCCAACGCGTATCATTATTTAGTTCTTCGAACAAACTCTAAAAGAGTGCAAAGAGTGCATTTGCTGGAATATTAGAGCTTTTGGAATGGGACTCATTATTTATCACACTTCTTTGTCTTCCAAGAAAATTAGATCATTAAAAAAACGGAGCGGAGTTTAGAACTTAACTCTGTCCTTCTTTCCATTTCCCCTCGATTCTTTGTTTGGATTTGTAACCAATGGAAGCGGAAATGCGGTTAGGTGATATTTCATCAGATGCTTGTACCTGGAAAGCTGTAGTTTTATTGAAAAAGAATGAAAAAAAAAAATTCTTTTTATTAGAAAGATTCGGTATGGATAAAAGATCTTCCTATGTTATACTATTCAATTCTGGACGGTGAATCGATTTGATAGCTCAGATATTGTTAGTCACTATATTAAGATATTAAGCCGAGTCAATATCATTATTAGCGAGATGTAATTCATCCCATTGAATTTACAGGCGAAAGGTTTATCATCTCTATGGGATTAAATCCCGAGTTATTGTGAAGTAAAAAAAAAAAAACGAAAGATGAGATTATGGAAGTAAATATTCTTGCATTTATTGCTACTGCACTGTTCATTCTAGTCCCTACTGCGTTTTTACTTATCATATATGTAAAAACAGTCAGTCAAAATAATTAATTTGAATGAAACTTGACTTCGGAGTTCTTAGCAAGGATTCCCTTTTTTCTTTTTCTTCTTAAATGAAATGAGCGGACTACACAGTATTCTATGAGATCCGATAGTATGGTAGAAAGAAATATATGACTCTTTCTACCATACTATTTATTTTAGAGTCGTATTTAATGTCTAAGTAAGGATGTACTTTATAAAGATAGAGGCTTAATTATGTATATTTCAATTACATATATGTAATGTACATAGTACTCTAAGTCTATTTATTTTCTTCATCTATTTCATTTTAAATTTGTAGTGATTACAATCAAAAACTTTGAAAGTTGAAAGTAAACTCCTATGATTGTAATTCCTAGATTTCTTTTTTTTTGATTCTTTCGATGGATAACGATAACGAGATTCATATCGCAAAGAATAAGAAAAAGGGGTAGGGGCATATATTAAGAAAATAAATAGTTTTTTTCATTATCATTATTAGTAATTAGTATTAGATAGTTAAAAAAGCGAACTCAATTTCGTAGTATCCTTAGAGTCCACTTCTTCCCCATACTACGAGTGAAAGGGAAAATGTAAAGACTACCATTAAAGCAGCCCAAGCGAGACTTACTATATCCATGTGACTTGTGTCCCCTATCTCTATGAATATGCAGGAATTATTCCATTATTGCTCACTAATAATAGTGGAATCAACGGTGCAGAGTCAAAAAAAAGGGGGGGGGTGTTCTGCACCAACATTATCGATGAACTAATTCACTAAACCCATTTATTCTTAATATTATTTCTAGTAGAATCATCAAACATTAAGCTCAAGCAAAATAACAACAGGTAGTGACGCCCTTCCAAGTATCGAGGGGATGTTACTAATATAACATGTAAGATAATAAAATATCCAGTGTTGATGTTTTCGCCCTTCCTAAATAAAAGGCATAAAAATAGGGAATCAAGACGGATCTCTATCCATCACAATCACAGACCTCGATTTCCCATTTGATCTAATCCTTACCCTCTCCTGATTCTGTCTTTGAAACACTCATAAACTAGTCTAGTCTTGACTAGGGTTACTCAATAGAAATTGAAAATAATTTATTTTTGCGCTTTTTTAGATAACAAAGTGCAAATCTAATTCAAGGCCTAGTTAGTAGACACT